ACAAGTATTCAATTAGTACGTACCTGTTTAGTATTGAATTGGAATCAAGATCAAAAAAGTTCTTCTATGGAAGAGGCCCGCGCTTCCTTTGTTGAAGTAAGAACAAATGGTATGATTCGAGATTTCCTAAGGATCGATTTAGTGAAATCCGCTATTTCATATATCGGGAAAAGAAATGATCCATCATTAGAAAAAAATGAGGGATCAGATCATACCAATATGAATCCATTTTATTCCATTTATTCAAAGACAAAACCTCAAGAATCGTTTAACAAAAATCAAGGAACTGTTCGTACGTTGTTGGGTATAAACAAAGAATGTCCATTTTTTATAATTTTGTCATCATCCAATTGTTTTCGAATAGGTCCATTTATATCCAAGGGTGTAAAATATCACAAAGAATCAATTAAAAAAGATCCCCTAAGTCCAATTAGGAATTCATTGGGTCCTTTAGGAACAGCCCTTCAAATTGCGAATTTTTTTTCATTTTACCATTTAATAACTCATAATCAGATCTTGGTAACTAATTATTTGCAACTTGACAATTTAAAACAAACCTTTCAACTACTTAAATTTAAATATTATTTAATGGATGAAAATGGACGAATTTATAATCCCGATCCATGCAGTAACATCATTTTGAATCCATTCAAATTGAATTGGTATTTTCTTCATTATAATTTTTGTGAAGAGACATCCACAAAAATTTATCTTGGACAATTTGTTTGTGAAAATGTATGTATAACCAAAAACGGACCGCACTTAAAATCGGGTCAAGTTCTAATTGTTCAATCTGACTACGTAGTAATAAGATCAGCTAAGCCCTATTTGGCTACTCCAGGAGCAACAGTTCATGGCCATTATGGGGAAATCATTTATGAAGGGGATACATTAGTTACATTTATATATGAAAAATCGCGGTCTGGTGACATAACGCAAGGTCTTCCAAAAGTGGAACAAGTCTTAGAAGTTCGTTCGATTAATTCAATATCGATGAATCTAAAAAAGAGGATTGATGGTTGGAACGAACGTATAACAAGAATTCTTGGAATTCCTTGGGGATTCTTCATTGGGGCTGAGCTAACTATAGCGCAAAGCCGTATCTCTTTGGTTAACAAGATCCAAAAGGTTTATCGATCCCAGGGGGTGCAGATCCATAATAGGCATATAGAAATTATTGTACGTCAAATAACATCAAAAGTCTTGGTTTCAGAAGATGGAATGTCTAATGTTTTTTTGCCCGGAGAACTAATTGGCTTGTTTCGGGCGGAACGGACGGGACGGGCTTTGGAAGAAGCGATATGTTACCGAGCTACCTTATTGGGAATAACGAGAGCATCTTTGAATACTCAAAGTTTTATATCCGAAGCGAGTTTTCAAGAAACTGCTCGAGTTTTAGCAAAAGCGGCTCTACGGGGCCGTATCGATTGGTTAAAAGGACTAAAAGAAAACGTTGTTCTGGGGGGGATGATACCCGTTGGTACCGGATTCAAAGGATTCGTACACCATTCAAGTCAACATAAGGGCATTCCCTTGAAAACAAAAAAAAAGAATCTATTCGAGGGAGAAATGGGAGATATTTTGTTTTACCACAGAGAATTATTTGATTCTTTTCTTTCAAAGAATTTCTGTGATAGATCAAAACAACAATGATTTATGGGGTTTAATAGAAGAGATTCATCTTTTTTATCTTTTATGTATTTGTTATGGTTATTTATAATTTAATTTAGTAATAAAATAAAGTAAAAAAATAACGAATAGAAAAGAATTAATGATTTGGGTTGTATAGCAACGGCCAATTCGCGGTATAAAAGAAGGTTCCGTTGGAACAATTATTTATTTCAGAATATCTCATCTTTTTATTAAAAAAGAGAAAGTGTGGGGAGAAATGACAAGACGATATTGGAACATCAATTTGGAAGAGATGATGGAAGCGGGAGTTCATTTTGGTCACGGTACTCGGAAATGGAATCCTAGAATGTCGCCTTATATCTCTGCAAAATGTAAAGGTATTCATATTATCAATCTTACTAGAACTGCTCGTTTTTTATCAGAGGCTTGTGATTTAGTTTTTGATGCATCAAGTAGAGGAAAACAATTTTTAATTGTTGGGACAAAAAATAAAGCAGCTGATTCAGTAGCACGGGCTGCAATAAGGGCTCGCTGTCATTATGTTAATAAAAAGTGGCTTGGAGGTATGTTAACGAATTGGTCCACGACAGAAACGAGACTTCATAAATTCAGGGACTTGAGAATGGAACAAAAGGCAGGGAGACTCGCTCGTCTCCCAAAGAGAGATGCAGCCGTGTTGAAGAGACAATTATCTCACTTGCAAACATATCTGGGTGGGATCAAATATATGACAGGGTTACCAGATATTGTAATCATCGTTGATCAACAAGAAGAATATACGGCCCTTCGAGAATGTATTACTTTAGGGATTCCAACGATTTGTTTAATCGATACAAATTGTGACCCGGATCTCGCAGATATTTCGATTCCGGCAAACGATGACGCTATAGCTTCAATTCGATTAATTCTTACCAAATTAGTATTTGCAATTTGTGAAGGCCGCTCTAGCTATATAAGAAATCCTTGATTCATAATAAAATAAAAAACAGACTTCCTAAACTCTATATCGGTTACTAGATCCTGAATCTCAAAAACTAGTTTAAAATAACTGGGGATATTATGTAATCAATGGGTATCCTAAATATAAAATTCTATTTACTATATTAATAGTAAATAGAATTTTAAAGTAGACAAGTCGAGAAAAAGATGGTTGAATCAAAATAATTTTTTTTTAAGTTATATTTATGTCAGAGGACAATATGAATGTTCTATCATATTCAATCAACGCACTAAAGGGGTTATATGATATATCTGGTGTGGAAGTAGGCCAACATTTCTATTGGCAAATAGGGGGTTTCCAAATCCACGGCCAGGTACTTATAACTTCTTGGGTTGTAATTGCTATCTTATTAGGTTCAGCGGCTATAGCTGTTCGCAGTCCACAAACCATTCCGACTGGCGGTCAAAATTTTTTTGAATATGTTCTTGAATTCATTCGAGATGTGAGCAAAACTCAAATTGGAGAAGAATATCGCCCTTGGGTTCCCTTTATTGGGACTATGTTTCTATTTATTTTTGTTTCTAATTGGTCAGGGGCTCTTTTACCTTGGAAAATCATACAGTTACCTCACGGGGAGTTAGCCGCACCCACGAATGATATAAATACTACTGTTGCTTTAGCTTTACTCACGTCAGTAGCCTATTTCTATGCGGGTCTTACAAAAAAAGGATTAGGTTATTTTGGTAAATACATTCAACCAACTCCAATTCTTTTACCGATTAACATCTTAGAAGATTTTACAAAACCTCTATCACTTAGTTTTCGACTTTTCGGAAATATATTAGCGGATGAATTAGTAGTTGTGGTTCTTGTTTCTTTAGTACCTTTAGTGGTTCCTATACCTGTCATGTTTCTTGGATTATTTACAAGTGGTATTCAGGCTCTTATTTTTGCAACTTTAGCCGCAGCTTATATAGGCGAATCCATGGAGGGTCATCATTGATTAGTCTCTTAGGAAGAGCCTATCTTTTAGTTTAGATTCAGGTAATATCTGTGTATGTGTGGCTCAAGATACTCTATCTTGATAATTTAGAGCATATAAATAGACAAATACATACAGTTTAAGGGTAATAGAAAAAAACGATATTCGAGAGGGGGGGCCAGGTATGTGGATAATGACTATAAGTTAATTCTTTCAGATTAGATGTTTCAAAGAATAATTCAAAAATCCGATTGAATTAAAAATATAATAGACGGTTTACGTTATGTAAGAAACATATGTATATTTTATATTAGATATTGACAAGTTATATATGAACTCAAATTTAGTAATATTTAATTTGTCCTACTTGAATTTCGATAGAGATACCAACCGAAGTCCTTCCGTTTCGTTTATGACTGCGAATTGAATGAAGAAAATAAAGAAAAAGATCAAAGAATGATTAATGATTAGAAAAAGGAAATGGAAAAGCTTAAGTTGTATTGATTCAGAACGACTCAACAAATAGGAACTAAAAAAGATGAAATTTTTCTAATGATCTAATAATAGTATTATTTCCATTTTCAATTTGTCGTTTTTAGTTATTTCGACTGGATGAATCTTAGCAATGGAATAATTAAGTCATAATGCATTGGTTGATTGTATCATTAACCATTTCTTTTTTTTTGTGTGAGGAACTTATCATGAATCCACTGATTTCTGCCGCTTCCGTTATTGCTGCTGGATTGGCTGTAGGGCTTGCTTCTATTGGACCTGGAGTTGGTCAAGGTACTGCTGCGGGACAAGCTGTAGAAGGTATTGCGAGACAGCCCGAAGCAGAGGGAAAAATACGAGGTACTTTATTACTTAGTTTAGCTTTTATGGAAGCTTTAACAATTTATGGATTGGTTGTAGCATTAGCGCTTTTATTTGCAAATCCTTTTGTTTAATCCAAGAAAAAGAAAAGAAATATGAGAAATACATATATCTTTTCTATTCTTGGACTTGCAGGTTGCTTTTTCTCATTATAGTAAAATATCGCTCCTACACAATTACTTAATTTGTTGAAAAAATAATCCACGGGAAGGACTTATTTGAGGATGAAGAATTCGTGTTACCCACTCGCTTTCTTCCTTCCTTCCCCTTCTTAATTCGAAGGAGAAGTGTTGCAACAAGGGAGGGTATTTCGCAATTCACATGAAACCTAGTACCTAATTAGTAATTCGATTCCAATAAGTTAAGTATTATTCTTATTGGGAATTTTTTAATCTCAATTAAAAAAAAAAAAAAAAAGAAAATTCATTTCGAAACTTTTTTTCTATTTAGAAAGAGCAAAGAAGTGAAATAATACAACGATTTTTGGAGTTTATCTATAAGAGGAGATCATATGAAAAATGTAACCGATTCTTTCGTTTTCTTGGGTCACTGGCCATCCGCCGGGAGTTTCGG